AATCTGTCCCCTTCCTCTGTTCCCACCTACATATATAGGATATTTTAAAAAGTGAACGTCTTTTTTCGTAGCCGGGTCGGGGGAAAGAATAGGAAAAACGATTTCACTATATTTCTGACCAGGAGCGGGACCTATCACAAGAATATTTTTTTTATTGGGACGATAATTCTGAAAAGAGAGATTTCCCATCTTTTCTTTCACCTCAGGAGAAATACGATCGGGAGGGGCTAATTCGAATCCTTCGGGTAAAATAAGAACAGCCCCCACATTCAAAGCCCCTTTTTTACCATTAGCAAGAACTTGTTTCAGTTGCATATCATAAGGGATTCGAACAACTGCTTCAAATACAGTATCAGGAAGCACAGCTTGCGGAACTTCAATATCCACGGGTTTACTAGCTAAATGGCAATTGGCACATACAATTCGCCCAGTTGCTTCTCGTGGATTTTCATAACCCTGTTGTGCGAAAATGGGATATGCATTTGAAATAGATGCCCGAGTTATTACATATATCATGATCGATACAAAAATGGATCGAGTTATCTGTGCCTTTACCCCCCAAAAAGTATTTCTATTTTGCATGGTCCAATCATTGATCACGGAATTTCTACAATAAATTAGATAGGTAACTAATATAGTTTCCCTACCCACGAGTCTGCTATTGTACTGGAATATAGCATAGGATGAATACCTTTAACAGGTAGAAAAAAAAATATAAAGAATAAGTAAGATTAAAAATGCTTTTTTTATACACGAAAAAAGATTATGATTTGATTGATATCGAGAGATCAAATGAGTTCTTCATTCATTCATTGAATGATAAATAACTACAAGTGAAGGAGATACACGATTTAAATAATGGAAGATCCAATATTTCACAATTGTATCTAGAATAACTGGAAAAGTGGAAACAAGACCAGATATAATTTGATCGTTATGAGCCAATCCAAAATCGTTGTAGACCAAACCAATCATTAGTTCCCAACCATGGGTGGAGTGAAATCCGATCCATAAATCAGTGATTAAAAGAATGGAAAAAGCCTTTATCGTGTCACTTAAGTTATACAACAATTTTTGAACCCAAGAATTAAGAATGATAAGTTCTTCATTACTCAGAAAAAAATAACCACTTAGAATAACAAAACAGATTATATTTGTGGAGAAATGCAAAATGATATGGAGATTATATTCATTGTGTGTTTTGATCAATTGTATTGTTTCCTTGTGTATCTCTATACCAAACTTTTGTATATGTGTCTCTGGGTACTCTTTTATCATTTCGTCCAAGAGGAATAGTTCTTCTAGTTCTATGAATCTTTCTAGAACGTTTTTCTCTTGAATATCATTCAAAAAGGTTTCGGATTGTCCACTATTCCACCAGTTAGTAATCCAGGGTTCCAGACTTTTATTAAATGAGAGAGAGACCCACCAGGGCAAAAATACTATAGATACAAGATATGGTATGGAAATCAATGCTTTCTTTTTTTTCATTTTTTATCTGTGAATTGGTAATGAACTTGCTTCAATCGTTGACTCTATCTGATATTTTTATAAAGAACGAGTTATATAACAAGGTATCGAGTCTATGGATCTATTCTCATTTTTGTGTAAAAATTTAGTCCTTGAATCTATAAAGAATAGAAAAATAGAATAAAACTCCTTTTGGATTCGTATGAAAAAAAATTATCAAATAGTATTTCCAGATATCTCAATTGGGCAAATTCGAACCAATTTCATCTTCATTTGTTCCTTTTGATGAATACTCGAAAAACCACTTCAAATAACGAAACAAATATTATTCATATTTCGAGACGAGCCCCCCCCCCCGATCAATGAATTTTTCGAAATGTTTCACTTTCACCGCCTAAACACATCCCAGAAATAAGGTATCAATTCAAAATCTTGAACCTAAAAAGAGGAATTTATTATTATGAAATAAATTTCGGATATATTTAAAGAATTGAGTTGGGCTCTGTACATATACAAAATAGTTTTGGTATACAAAAAACTTATTCTTTTTAAGAATATTTTCTTTTTTTTATAGTTAATTTTATTATAGTTACCCATATACGTTCTCTGCTTTTTGTTTTATTCTATGTGGCGCCGCGCGCCAACAGAACAGGAACATAAAATAGAATTTGCTCGAATGAGCATTCTGAATAAACTTCAGTTGTAGTAAATAAAAGGGGGGTTAGCAAGTTTTTTCCCTCATGCTGAGAAAACCGTTATTTTTCAAAATACTTCAATCGGTACGTGCAAGAAATACGCCAATTCGGCAGCTTTTTGTTCAATTTCTCGTGGAGTAAAATTCTCATCAGTACGAGTCAAGGGAATGGCTCCTTGGCCTCTGATTTCCATATAAAGGATACGACGAGGATAAAGACCCTCTTTAACCTGCATTCTGATTGATTGGATATCTCGCATAAGGAAGCGAAGGAAGATGCGGCGATTTATTCCAGGAAATCCCCAACGAAAAATACACACTATTCCTTCTTTTCTATCGAATCGGTCATAACCACTACCCACATTCCACGAAATTGTGCACCACAAATAGGAGCTAATGAATAGTCCCGCGACCCCATAGAAAGACATGACAATACCTTGTGGAAAAAAAATGATTTGCTGGGATGGAAATACAGATATCAGATTCCTACCAAGATAACTAGAAGTTCCAACCACTAAGAATCCTAGTGAACCTAAAAAAAGGATACAGGCCCAGCAAAAATTACTTGTTTTTCGAGATCCCGTTATAAGTTCTATCCATATATGTTCTGATCGCCAGTTCATACTATACTAGATCCAGTTGTATTCGATTGGAATTGAGAGAATAATCCAAATGAAATTTGACTTTACTTGTCTTGATGCTGAAGTAACTCTCATCAACTAGCACTATTCTGATGCGAAGCATTAATAGTAATTAGTCAAATACATTAACTTGTAGGCAGATATCATCTATCTACGTGCATAACAACATTTGTGTTCAGAAAGAGACACATATCGTATCATATTACACTAAATAAATATCTGTATTATAATCTAGTCAGTGTTCAAATAAATTGATGAGATTTGTTTCCATCGTATCTAGACAATCTTATTTTTTTGGACATAAAGAGATAACGAAGCCATTGCAATTGCCGGAAATACTAGGCCTACTAAGGGCACAAAAATAGAGGGTAAGTTAAAATCTGTCATAGAATGGGTACCTCGATTTACTATTTGTACCTCTTATAAAGAGGTCTTATGATAACTATATCTATTATAAATAATAATAACTAGTTAATAAGTGCAAGGGATCTAATATAAAAATGAATTAAGTTACTATTCATTTTTATATCATCTTTTTACACGAATATCAAAGAATTTCTTATCAGTTCACGACTCTAACTAACCCGATCCAACAAACAGGGATTCATAGTAAAAATGGGGTTCTCGGTAGATATAGAAATCATCTCTATTCTATATTTCTTCTTTCTATATTTTGATATTTTATTTCTATATTTTATATTTTTTAATATTGTCTGTATTAATACCTAAGAAGGTGAGAGAAAATTGTTTTTTTTTTGATTCAAAGGAAGGAAACCATGAAGTTGAAATAACTCACTCAGAACACCTTTTAAAGGATTACGTGGTACAATTGGGTCGAATAAGCCCTTATGGAATAAATATTCAGCCGATTGTGAACCATCAGGCACTGTCTTATTCAATGTTTGTTCAATTACTCTTTTACCCGCAAATGCAATGTAGGCATTAGGTTCAGCAATAATGACATCTCCCAACATACCAAAACTTGCCGTCACCCCACCAGTTGTAGGAGATGTAAGGATTGATACATAGAATAACTTTTTATTTGATTGATAATTATATGAGGCAGAAGATATTTTAGCCATTTGCATCAAGCTCAAACTTCCTTCTTGCATGCGCGCTCCCCCAGAAGCACACACAATAATGACAGGTAGAGATCTATTAGTAGCATACTCGATCAAACGGGTGATTTTCTCGCCTACTACGGATCCCATACTACCTCCCATGAACTGAAAATCCATAACCCCAATTGCTACAGGAATACCATTTAGTTGACCTATGCCAGTTTGAACAGCTTCAGTTAAACCTGTCTTTCTTTGATAAGAATCAATACGATCTCTATAAGGTTCCTCCTCTGAATGAAATTCTATAGGGTCTATAGAGACCATATCTTCATCCATAGGATCCCAAGTATCCGGATCAATCGAAACTTCGATTCTATCTGAACTACTCATTTTCAAATGATATCCACACTGTTCACAAATATTCATTTTTGACCTAAAAAATTTTTTATAATTTAATCCATAACAATTTTCACATTGAACCCATAAATGTCTGTATTTTTTATTTATATCATAATCGTTAGAATTTTCTCTCATATTGAAATCGCTGCCATTACTACTAGTTCTTATACTAGAACTACCACTTTGACTACTACTTACACTTTCAGTACAAATGAAACTATAAATGTAACCATCACTGTAATTGACGATATCACCCGAAATGTAACTAGTAATACTACTATCGATTTCAAAACGAAGATAACTATCAATACAATTAGTAATGTGATTATTCCAACTAAATGGAGTATCATACATGTAATGATAGTAGTAGTTATTCTTATTTTTAGACCCCCTATTCAAATAACTAGAAAAGAAACTTTCTAGTTCACCCAGAAAAGAACTATTATTGTCAATCTCAAAAATCTGATTTTCAATATCAAAATATACAGAATAACTATCGCCATTACTATCCCTAACTAAAAAAGTGTCATCAGAGATCAAACTCCAAATATTCCTGATCTCAAATAAATAATCAACAGTACTGAAACTATAATTGTTACTATCACTCCAATCAAGAATGTTTTTCTCCGTATCATTTAGAATGCGGTTCTCACTTCCATTGGTATGTCCAATACCATCAAGACTATCCATTGATTTACTTAGACCATACCTATGTTCTAACCTCTCATTAGACAA